TTATTTCTTGTTGGAGCCATAGGCTGAATTATGGATCCTTGGGATTGGATTGGTGGATCATTTTATATTCCTTAGTTTCAGTCCATAGATCAAGCCAAGGGAAGGATCCCTTCTACCCCTATCCTGTATATTGTCTTTTTCATTCCCTGTTGTAATAGAAACTCATTTTCTTATTTGACTATATGACACGAGATTCTACGAGACGAGAATTCTTTTTTCATTTATGGGAAGAAACAACTATGTATATTTTTGATGAGAATTGAAAGTTTTACATGAGAGAAACCTGTCTTTAGATATCTTTTTTTGAGGAAAAGATTCTATCATAATCACTATCATTATATTGAATATTGAAATGATTCATTGGATTCCTCAAAAGGAGAATCCTTTCTTTTCAAGACTTTTCATTTAAAATCTTAATGATTGGATCATAATAATATGCTTCTTTTGAATTCTGATGAGAAATAAAAAGAAAGAAAAAAGAAATAGTAAAATGATTTTTTCTTCATCGAATGACTATTCATCTCTTAGTATTAGGTTTTCATAAAATAGGGGGCAGAAAGAATCTATGGAAAAATGTTGGTTCAATTCGATGTTGTCTAACAAGAAGTTAGAACATAGGTGTGGACTAAGTAAATCAATGGATAGTCTTGATGCTCTTGGACATACCAGTGGAAGTGAAGAAACTATTCTAAATGATGTGGAGAAAAAGATTACTAGTTGGCACAGTTATAGTTTCAGTAATATTAATTATCTAAATTATTTATTTGATAGCAGGAATATTTGGAGTTTGATCTCTGATCATACTTTTTTAGTTAGAAATAGTAATGGTGACACTTATTCTGTATATTTTGATATTGAAAATCAGATTTTTGATATTGACAATGCTAGTTCTTTTTTGAGTGAACTAGAGATTCTTTTTCCTAGTTATTTTAATAGTGGATCTAATAGTAGTAATTACTACTATTATTATTCCATGTATGATACTCAATCTAATTGGAATAATCACATTAATAGTTGCATTGATAGTTATCTTCGTTTTGAAATCAGTCTTAAGAGTTACATTTACAGTGGTATCGACAGTTACATTTCTAGTTTCATTTGTACGGAAAGTCTAAGTAGTATTGAAAGTGTAAATTCTAGTATCAAAACTAGTAGCAGTTATTTCAATAGAACAGAAAGATCTAATGATTTCGATATAAATACAAAATACAAACAGTTATGGGTTCAATGTGAGAATTGTTATGGATTAAATTATAAAAAATTTTTTAGTTCAAAAATGAATATTTGTGAACACTGCGGATATCATTTGAAAATGAGTAGTTCAGATAGAATTGAACTCTTTATTGATCCTAGCACTTGGGAGCCTATGGATGAAGATATGGTCTCTATGGACCCCATTGAATTTCATTCAGAGGAGGAACCTTATATAGATCGCATCTCTTTTTATCAAAGAAAAACGGGTTTAACTGAAGCTGTTCAAACGGGCGTAGGTCAACTAAATAGTATTCCCATAGCAATTGCAGTTATGGATTTTCAGTTTATGGGAGGTAGTATGGGATCCGTAGTAGGTGAGAAAATCACCCGTTTGATCGAGTATGCTACTAATCGATCTCTACCTGTCATTATTGTGTGTGCTTCTGGAGGAGCACGCATGCAAGAAGGGAGTTTGAGCTTGATGCAAATGGCTAAAATATCTTCTGCTTCATATGATTATCAATCAAATAAAAAGTTATTCTATGTATCAATCCTTACATCTCCTACAACTGGCGGAGTTACAGCAAGTTTTGGTATGTTGGGAGATATCATTATTGCTGAACCTAATGCCTACATTGCTTTTGCGGGTAAAAGAGTAATTGAACAAACATTGAAAAAGACAGTACCCGACGGTTCACAAGCGGCTGAGTATTTATTCCATAAGGGCTTATTCGACCCAATCGTACCACGTAATCCTTTAAAAGGTGTTCTTAATGAGTTATTTCAGCTACATGGTTTCCTTCCCTTGAATCAAGATTAAAAAAAGATTCTCAAAAAGATTGAAATTCTTCATTTTCAAATGGAAGTATAGCACTAGCTTCAGTTATTTTTATTTGTAGCGAATAAGCATTTAGTTCATTATAAAAAACTAATAAGATGGTGTTTTCTTTGGGGACATCAGTTATAAGTGTATTAAGAGTCAGAAGTTTTGGATAATGACTTTTTGCCCCGGATCCTTTTTTTTTTTTTTTCTTTTACCTCTCTTCCTGATTAGGAATAAGCATCCCTCTATCGACAAGATAAAAAAGAATTTCTTTCTCCTTTCGAGAAATCCGGTAAATAAAAAGAATTTTCTCCGTCCTTTTGACATATTCATATTGAAATATTCATATATAGAACAACGAAAAATAGATAAAAAAAGATATATAAAAAATGAAAAGAAAATATGAAATAAAACGAAAGAATAAATCTCAAATAAAATAAAGAAAATAGAAATATTCAAATAACAAATAAGAAGAATATAGAAGTTCTTTCTATTTATCGAAAACCCCCCGTTTTTCACTAGGAATCCCTGTTTGTTGGATAAGATTGGTTAAAGTTGGGAACTCATAAGAAACTGTTTTCTATCTTTCCTTTCAAAACAAAAAAGATGTTTTGAAAGGAAAGACGATGAAGATAAATATGAGAGAAGAAGAATCCAATTTCTGAAAGCGGATTCTCATACATATTCGTGTATAAAGAGGAATAGGTACACTTCATTTAGTTCTACATTCGTTTTTTATTATGAAATACTTCATATTAAGATTATATTAATATTCTTTATAATAGATAGACTTATCATAAGATATCTTTATAATTATAATAGGTACAAATAGGAAATCGAGGTACATTCTATGATAGATTTGAACTTTCCCTCTATTTTTGTTCCTTTAGTGGGCCTAGTCTTTCCGGCAATCGCAATGGCTTCTTTATCTCTTTATGTCCAAAGAAATAAGATTGTCTAAATACGATGGGACCAAATCTCATCAATTTCTTTCAACTTTCAACACTGGATTATCATACAGATACTCTTCTTTTAATTTAATATGGTAGGATATATGATATGTGGCCTTTCCGAAAACAAATGGAAGAGTTGTTTTGTTATGTATGCCGATGCATAATATACGCATTAATGCGTGTATATGCGATTATAGCTTAATCAATTGAATTATTAAATTCAAAATGATCATCAGCAAATCTTTTTTGAAAAATATTTCAAATATAAACTCAATGTATCTAACCAATTATTTATAAAGGTTCTCGTCGGAATGCTGCTAGTTGATGAAAGTTACTTCGGGATCAAGCAATAAAAATCGAGTAAAATCCATTTGGGTTATTCTCTCAAATCCAATCGAATGCAACTGGATCTAGTATAGTATGAACTGGCGATCAGAACATATATGGATAGAACTTATAACGGGGTCTCGAAAAACAAGTAATTTTTGCTGGGCCTGTATCCTTTTTTTAGGTTCACTAGGATTCTTAGTGGTTGGAACTTCCAGTTATCTTGGTAAAAATCTGATATCCGTATTTCCGTCTCAGCAAATTCTTTTTTTCCCACAAGGGATCGTGATGTCTTTCTATGGAATCGCAGGTCTATTCATTAGTTCTTATTTGTGGTGCACAATTTCATGGAATGTAGGTAGTGGTTATGACCGATTTGATAGAAAAGAAGGGATAATGTCCCTTTTTCGTTGGGGATTTCCTGGAAGAAATCGTCGCATCTTCCTTCGTTTCTTTCTGAAAGATATCCAATCAATCAGAATGGAAGTGAAAGAGGGTCTTTTTCCTCGTCGTGTCCTTTATATGGAAATCAGGGGCCAAGGAGCCATTCCCTTGACCCGTACTGATGAGAATTTGACTCCACGAGAAATTGAACAAAAAGCTGCCGAATTGGCCTATTTCTTGCGCGTACCTATTGAAGTATTTTGAAATGAACTGAAGAAGAAATCTCAGCATGAGAGAAAGAACTTAAAACATCTCAAAAGCAGGAGGACGTATATGGACTAATAAAATATAATATAACTAATCAAATAAAATATATTAAGGAGAATAGAGAGAATAGAAACTATTTGTACACAAAAACTCTTTTGTATACGCATACACATGGCGTCCAGTTCACTCTTTATCTTTATACTAGTAAAAAAGTCTAATAAGTATAGATTCATCAAATATCCTAACATGTCTTTTTTTTCATTCGAAAAGGGCCCTTCTTCTATGTTCTATTCTATATTATTCTAGATCCAAAAACTCAATTCTTACACAAAAACAAAAATAGGAAAAGAACCATAGGTTCGATACCTTGTTCTTGTTAGAGTTATAGGCTATATAATTCGTGCTTCATAGAAATCTCAGATAGAATCGACGAATGAAACAGGTTCATTAACAATTCACATCACGGATACGGATACAGAATGAAAAAAAAGAAAGCATTGGCTTCCCTCCCATATCTTGTATCTATACTCTTTTTGCCCTGGTGGGTTTCTCTCTCATTTCAGAAATGTCTAGAAACTTGGGTTCTTAATTGGTGGAATACCAGGCAATCCGAAATCATTTTGAATGATATTCAAGAAAAAAATGTTCTAGAAAAATTTATGGAATTAGAAGAACTATTCCTGTTGGACGAGATGATAAAGGAGTACTCGGAGACACATATGCAAAGGTTTCGTATAGGAATGCACAAGGAAACAATACAATTGGTCCAAAGACACAATGAATCTCATTTCCATATCATTTTGCATTTCTCTACAAATCTAATCTGTTTCGCTATTCTAAGTGGTTATTTTTTTCTGGGCAATGAAGAACTTTTCATTCTCAATTCTTGGATTCAGGAATTTATCTATAACTTAAGTGATACAATCAAAGCTTTTTCGATTCTTTTAGTTACTGATTTATGGATCGGATTTCACTCGACCCATGGTTGGGAACTAATGATTGGTTCGATCTACAACGATTTTGGATTGGCTCAGAATGATCAGATTATATCTGGTCTTGTTTCCACTTTTCCAGTGATTCTAGATACAATTGTGAAATATTGGATCTTCCATTTTTTAAATCGTGTATCTCCTTCGCTTGTAGTAATTTATCATTCAATGAATGAATAATTCATTAGATCTTTTGATATCAATCAAATCAGAATCTTTCTTCATGTATAAAGAAATCATTTTTCATCTTACTTATTCTTTATACTTCTACCTTTTCAATTCAAGGTATTCATACTATATTCCACCAGTACAATTCTTTCAGTACAATCAATACAATGGCAAACTTGTGGATAGGGAATTCTACTAGCTACCTATCAAATTTATTGTAGAAATTCCGGGGATCAATGATTGGACCATGCAAAATAGAAAGACTTTTTCTTGGGTAAAAGAACAGATGACTCGATCCATTTATGTATCGATCATGATATATGTAATAACTCGAGCATCTATTTCAAATGCATATCCCATTTTTGCGCAGCAGGGTTATGAAAATCCACGAGAAGCAACTGGGCGAATTGTATGTGCCAATTGCCATTTAGCTAATAAGCCCGTGGATATTGAAGTTCCGCAAGCTGTGCTTCCTGATACTGTATTTGAAGCAGTTGTTCGAATTCCTTATGATATGCAACTGAAACAAGTTCTTGCTAATGGTAAAAAAGGAGCTTTGAATGTAGGAGCTGTTCTTATTTTACCCGAGGGATTCGAATTAGCCCCCCCCGATCGTATTTCTCCCGAAATGAAAGAAAAGATGGGCAATCTTTCTTTTCAATGTTATCGTCCTAATAAAAGAAATATTCTTGTGATAGGTCCTGTTCCCGGTAAGAAATATAGTGAAATCGTCTTTCCTATTCTTTCCCCCGACCCTGCTACGAAAAAAGACATTCACTTCTTAAAATATCCCATATATGTAGGTGGGAACAGGGGAAGAGGTCAGATTTATCCTGATGGTAGCAAAAGTAACAATACAGTTTATAATGCTACATCTGCTGGTATAGTAAGCAGAATAGCACGTAAAGAAAAGGGGGGATATGAAATAACCATAGTTGATGCATCAGAAGGACGTCAAGTGGTTGATATTATACCTCCAGGGCCAGAACTTCTTGTTTCAGAAGGTGAATCCATCAAGCTTGATCAACCATTAACAAGTAATCCAAATGTAGGAGGTTTTGGTCAGGGAGACGCAGAAATAGTGCTTCAAGATCCATTACGAGTCCAAGGCCTTCTGTTCTTCTTGGCATCTGTGATTTTGGCACAAATCTTTTTGGTTCTGAAAAAGAAACAATTTGAAAAGGTTCAGTTGTACGAAATGAATTTCTAGATCTAGAGATTCCTTAAAATAAAGTTGGTAAAAGTGCCAAATTCTTGTTGATCAGTAGAATGATATATGATTCAAAAAATTCTATAAGTCTTTTCTTTGTTTTTTTTTTATTTTGCAGGATGTCATTACTTGACTTGTATACCATTTCTAATGATAGAAAATAAGCATACAAATACAATACAAAGGAATAGAATACAAGGCAAGGAAAGGACGGGAAAAATGAAAGGAAAAAAGATTTCTATAAAGTATTCTTAGTCTTCCTAATCGTCTATTCGATTAGATAAAAGACGACACAAGAAAATCTTTTTCTTGTGTCGTCTTTTATCGAAAGAATCATGATTTTTTCTCCTGTTTGCCAAAGATTCTTATTACTTGTTTTTTTTCCGGGTTTAATTGAACAAATTTAACTTCTTCAATTCACTTCAACTTCTAACTTAGGAAAATAATTCAAACAAAAAAAAACTTCTCTTGTTTTGTTTCGGCTGAAAAGCGGATTAGATCTTTACGCATATCCAAATAGTTATTTACAGTTTTCTTTTTTTTTTTTGTTTTAGTTTAGTAGAAAGAGTTGAGTATAAAAAGAAAAGGATTTGCAGGATATTTCATACGTCTAAAATAATACGTATTGGATTATTCATAAAATAGATGGATTCCTCTTTCTTTTTGCTTCATATTCAACATATTGACATAATAGTGAATATTATGTAGGAACGACAGAAACTATGAATCAGTCAATATATTATTAAATTATTCAAAAACATCATAATAAAAAAGTAATAGAATAGAGTGGTTTGAAACAGCAGAGCAAAGGATCCGTTTTGTCATTTCTAAAAATAGAATATTTGGATTATGTTGACTGAGGTTCCATATGTTTTTGAATAGATCAAAGTCTCGTTCTAAGAGTAAGAACTCAGCGGGGCCTTACCCCGCTGAGTTCTTACTCTTTCATGTCTACAATCTAATCTGGTTCATATGATTATTAAAGTATTACAGAGATGAGCCCAACCCGGAATAGGAGCCGTAAAAGAAAATGCCTATTAAACCGATCACAGGAATACCAGTTACAGTACCTATCAGCCAAAGAGGAATCCTTCCAGTAGTATCGGCCATTTCCCCCCTTCTTTTTAATCAAGTGGTCGTCATGCTAGAGACAAAAACAGTCATGGATAATTATGAGGATAGTAT